GCTAGCGTAGCTTAATTAAAGCATGACACTGAAGATGTTAAGATGGGCCCTAGAAAGCTCCGCAAGCACAAAGGTTTGGTCCTGGCCTTTCTAACAACTCTAGCTTAACTTACACATGCAAGTATCCGCACCCCCGTGAGAATGCCCCACAGTTCCCCGCCCGGAAACAAGGAGCTGGTATCAGGCACACTTCCCCGTAGCCCACGACGCCTTGCTTAGCCACACCCTCAAGGGAATTCAGCAGTGATAGACATTAAGCCATAAGTGAAAACTTGACTTAGTCAAAGCTAAGAGGGCCGGTAAAACTCGTGCCAGCCACCGCGGTTATACGAGAGGCCCAAGTTGTTAAACACCGGCGTAAAGCGTGGTTAAGAAAACCTTTCACTAAAGCCAAACACCTTCCGTACTGTTATACGTTCACGAAGATAGGAGACCCAATCACGAAAGTAGCTTTACAAAATCTGAACCCACGAAAGCTAGGAAACAAACTGGGATTAGATACCCCACTATGCCTAGCCATAAACATAGACAGTACACATACCCCACTGTCCGCCCGGGAACTACGAGCATCAGCTTAAAACCCAAAGGACTTGGCGGTGCTTTAAACCCACCTAGAGGAGCCTGTTCTAGAACCGATAATCCCCGTTCAACCTCACCCTTCCTTGTTCTTTCCGCCTATATACCACCGTCGTCAGTTTACCCTGTGAAGGTCAAATAGTAAGCACAATCGGCACAGCCCAAAACGTCAGGTCGAGGTGTAGCGTATGGAGGGGGAAGAAATGGGCTACATTCCCTGACACTAGGGCATACGGATTGTATGCTGAAACGCATACCTGAAGGAGGATTTAGCAGTAAGCAGGAAGTAGAGTGTTCTGCTGAAGCCGGCTCTGAAGCGCGCACACACCGCCCGTCACTCTCCCCGAGCTAAAATTTAAAAATAACTAAAACCCTACAACTGTAAAGGGGAGGCAAGTCGTAACATGGTAAGTGTACCGGAAGGTGCACTTGGAACAAAAACACCAGGGTGTAGCTTAGCACAGTAAAGCGTCTCCCTTACACTGAGAAGTCATCCGTGCAAACCGGATAACCCTGATATTTAAAACCTGCCCCGCAGGTCGCTCAGGTCCAAATTCTTAGGAATTAAGGCCTCAAAAAAGACATGACGAATCTGCCAGAAAGTACACTTGAAGCAGGAACATCAGGACGTAGCTTAGTACAGTAAAGCATCTCCCCATAGAGAAGTCATCCGTGCAAACCGGATAGCCCTAGTACTAAAAAGCTAGCCCACACACCCAAAAGCAATGAACCACTGTTATTTAACCCCGAACGAACTAAACACTAATTAACAAACCATTTTTCCCCCTTAGTATAGGAGATAGAAAAGGAACCATGGAGCTATAGATAAAGTACCGCAAGGGAAAGCTGAAAGAGAAATGAAACAACCCAGTTAAGTTTAGAAAAGCAGAGACTCCCCCTCGTACCTTTTGCATCATGAATTAGTAAGTAAAGCTCAAGCGAAGGGCACTTTAGTTTGCTTCCCCGAAACTAAGTGAGCTACCCCAAGATAGCCTAATAATAGGGCGAACCCGTCTCTGTTGCAAAAGAGTGGGAAAAGCTTCGGGTAGCGGTGACAGACCTATCGAACTTAGTTATAGCTGGTTGCCTGAGAATTGGATAAAAGTTCAGCCTCCCGGCTTCTCCCTTCCCGCCTAATGTTACACTTCGGATACCTAAAAGAAACCAGGAGAGTTATTCAAAGGGGGTACAGCCCCTTTAATACAAGACACAACTTTTTCAGGAGGGTAGAGATCATAATCAAAATAAGGAATAATGTCTTGGTGGGCCTAAAAGCAGCCACCCCATAGAAAGCGTTAAAGCTCAGACATTTTACCCCATCCCCCCATTCTGATAACCTAATCTTAACCCCCTAATTTTATCAGGCCTCTCCATAGACCCATGGAAGAGATTATGCTAATATGAGTAATAAGAGAGGACTTAGACTCTCTCCCCGCACAACTGTAACTCGGATCGGACCTACCACCGAACCTTAACGGCCCCAAGCAAAGAGGGTAATGGACCACAAACCAAACAACCAGAAAACAATCCAGCAAGCTTAACCGTTAATCCTACACTGGTGTGCCTACAAGGAAAGACTAAAAGAAAGAAAAGGAACTCGGCAAACACATCAAGCCTCGCCTGTTTACCAAAAACATCGCCTCTTGCAAAACTAACAAATAAGAGGTCCCGCCTGCCCTGTGACTATATGTTTAACGGCCGCGGTATTTTGACCGTGCAAAGGTAGCGCAATCACTTGTCTTTTAAATGGAGACCCGTATGAATGGCACAACGAGGGCTTAACTGTCTCTTCTTTCAAGTCAATGAAATTGATCTCCCCGTGCAGAAGCGGGGATCCACACATAAGACGAGAAGACCCTGTGGAGCTTTAGGCACCAAGACAGAATATGTAAAGTACCCCAAACTAACGACCAAAACAGCTTATGACCTGTCCTAATGCCTTCGGTTGGGGCGACCGCGGGGAAACAAAAAACCCCCATGCAGAATGGGAGCACAGCTCCTACAGCTTAGAGCCTCCGCTCTAATCAACAGAACCTCTGACTAATAAGATCCGGCAATGCCGATCAACGGACCAAGTTACCCCAGGGATAACAGCGCAATCCCCTTTTAGAGCCCATATCGACAAGGGGGTTTACGACCTCGATGTTGGATCAGGACATCCTAATGGTGCAGCCGCTATTAAGGGTTCGTTTGTTCAACGATTAAAGTCCTACGTGATCTGAGTTCAGACCGGAGTAATCCAGGTCAGTTTCTATCTATGAAATGATCCTTCCTAGTACGAAAGGACCGGAAGGAAGAAGCCCATGCCCATGGCACGCTTCTCCCACATCCGCTGATCCCAACTCAAGCGGATAAGCGGGCATACCCTGCCCTGACTTGCCCAAGAAAATGGCATGTTGAGGTGGCAGAGCATGGCTTCATTGCAAAAGACTTAAGCTCTTTTCACAGAGGTTCAAATCCTCTCCTCCACTATGGTCTCAATACTAATAACCCACCTCCTCAACCCACTAGCTTTCATCGTCCCCGTTCTCCTAGCTGTTGCCTTCTTAACCCTACTTGAACGAAAAGTCCTAGGATACATGCAATTCCGAAAGGGCCCTAACATTGTAGGCCCTTACGGGCTTCTTCAACCCATTGCTGACGGCATTAAGCTCTTCATTAAAGAGCCCATTCGACCCTTAACCTCCTCCCCCTTCCTTTTTCTAGCTACTCCCATTATAGCCCTGACGCTGGCCCTCACCCTGTGAGCACCCATTCCTATACCACACCCGGTAATTGACCTAAACTTAGGGGTACTCTTCATCCTTGCGCTGTCAAGCCTTGCAGTTTACTCTATTTTAGGCTCAGGCTGAGCCTCCAATTCAAAATATGCTCTCATCGGGGCCCTGCGAGCCGTAGCCCAGACTATTTCTTATGAAGTGAGCCTAGGATTAATTCTCCTGAACGCAATCATTTTTACCGGGGGCTTTACGCTACAAACCTTTAGTACAGCTCAAGAGAGCGTATGACTGATCTTGCCAGCATGACCCTTAGCAGCCATATGGTATATCTCAACACTAGCAGAAACTAACCGAGCTCCCTTTGACCTCACAGAAGGAGAGTCCGAACTAGTCTCGGGGTTTAACGTAGAATACGCAGGAGGCCCTTTCGCCCTATTCTTCCTGGCAGAGTACTCCAACATTCTACTCATAAATACCCTCTCTGCTACCCTTTTCCTGGGAGCTACTTACTTACCCTCTAGCCCAATACTTACAACATCTAGCCTTATAATTAAAGCGACCCTCCTCGCGGTCGTCTTTTTATGAGTGCGAGCTTCCTACCCCCGATTTCGATATGACCAGCTTATGCACCTCATTTGAAAGAACTTCCTCCCCCTAACATTAGCCCTGGTTATCTGGCACTTATCAATGCCTATCGCATTTGCGGGACTCCCCCCTCAAATGTAAACAGGAGCTGTGCCTGAAGCAAAGGGCCACTTTGATAGAGTGAATTATGAGGGTTAAAGTCCCTCCAACTCCTTAGAAAGAAGGGGTTCGAACCCTACCTGGGGAGATCAAAACTCCCAGTGCTTCCACTACACCACTTCCTAGTAGAATCAGCTAATTAAAGCTTTCGGGCCCATACCCCGAACATGTTGGTTAAAGTCCTTCTTCTGCTAATGACGGTTACTACGCTCACTACGCTACTTCTCGCACTTGGTACTGGTACCTCCCTCACATTCGTCAGCTCCCACTGACTCTTAGCCTGAATGGGCCTAGAAATTAGCACTCTTGCTATCCTTCCGCTCATAGCTCAACACCACCACCCCCGAGCTGTTGAGGCAGCTACCAAATACTTTCTTATTCAAGCGACAGCGGCCGCCGTACTCTTATTCGCAAGCACCACTAATGCGTGAATCTCCGGACACTGAGATATTCAACAAACAAGCCACCCTCTGCCCCTCACTCTAGTTACCCTGGCCCTAGCACTTAAAATCGGACTTGCCCCGCTCCACTCCTGACAACCTGAAGTCCTCCAGGGCCTAAGCCTAAACACAGGTATTATCCTAGCCACCTGACAAAAACTAGCCCCCTTTGCTATTCTTCTTCAGATCCAAACCCCTAATTCACCCCTCCTTATTGCCCTGGGCATCACCTCAATTTTCGTCGGGGGATGGGGAGGACTAAACCAAACTCAACTGCGAAAAGTACTGGCTTACTCCTCAATCGCCCACTTAGGGTGAATGATCCTAGTACTACAATACTCGCAACCTTTAGCCTTACTTGCACTCCTACTCTATATTATTGTCACATACGCCACATTCACCCTCTTCACCCTTAAAAATGTCACCTCCGTAAAAGCACTTTTTGCCCTCGGAGCAAAAAACCCCATCCTCACCACTCTACTACCCTTCCTCCTCCTATCTTTAGCTAGCCTCCCCCCACTGACCGGCTTCCTAGCAAAACTACTTATTTTAAAAGAACTCACTAAACAAGGCTTAGCTCCAACAGCCGCTCTAGCCATCATAGGCACCCTCCTTAGCGCATTCTTTTACGTACGAATTGCTATAGCAACAGCCCTCACTCTCGCCCCCAATATTATAACAAGCACAGCCCCCTGACGACTTATATCCTCACGGCTCACTATACCCATTTCCATCAGCACTGTACTAGCCGTCGCCCTCCTTCCCCTTTCCCCCACCCTCCTTACGCTACTTACGTATTAATATGAGCTACAGGCCCTAAGTGACTTAGGTTAGACATCTTAGACCAAGAGCCTTCAAAGCTCTCAGCGGAGGCGGGAACCCTCCAGTCGCTGTAAGACTTGCGGGACATTACCCCACATCTCCTGCATGCAAAACAGACACTTTAATTAAGCTAAAGCCTTACTAGATAGGCAGGCCTCGATCCTACAAACTCTTAGTTAACAGCTAAGCGCCCTAGCCAGCGAGCATCCATCTACCTTTCCCCCGCCTGATAAACAGGCTCAAGGCGGGGGAAAGCCCCGGCAGACGATTAATCTGCTTCTTCAGATTTGCAATCTAATATGTCAAAACACCTCGGAGCTTGATAAGAAGAGGATTCGAACCTCTGTACATGGGTCTACAATCCACCGCCTAAAACTCGGCCATCTTACCTGTGGCAACTACACGTTGACTTTTTTCGACCAATCATAAAGACATCGGCACCCTCTATTTATTATTTGGTGCTTGAGCTGGGATAGTAGGTACAGCTTTAAGCCTGCTTATCCGAGCAGAACTTAATCAGCCAGGCAGCCTCCTTGGAGACGACCAAATCTACAATGTTATCGTTACAGCACATGCGTTTGTAATAATTTTTTTTATAGTTATACCGGCCATAATCGGAGGATTTGGAAACTGACTGGTCCCACTAATAATTGGGGCCCCAGACATGGCATTCCCCCGAATGAATAATATAAGCTTTTGACTCCTGCCCCCCTCCCTTCTTCTTCTCCTAGCTTCTGCTGGCGTAGAAGCCGGGGCCGGCACTGGATGGACAGTTTACCCCCCTCTAGCTGGCAACCTAGCCCACGCAGGTGCATCAGTAGACTTAACCATCTTCTCCCTCCACCTAGCAGGGGTTTCCTCAATTTTAGGGGCTATTAATTTCATTACCACAATTATTAATATGAAACCTCCAGCTATTTCCCAGTACCAGACACCTTTATTTGTCTGAGCAGTACTAATTACAGCAGTCCTCCTACTTCTCTCCCTTCCAGTCCTTGCGGCGGGGATCACAATGCTTCTCACAGACCGAAACCTCAATACCACTTTCTTCGACCCCGCAGGGGGAGGAGACCCAATTCTTTACCAACATCTATTCTGATTCTTCGGCCACCCCGAAGTATATATTCTTATTCTCCCCGGATTCGGAATGATTTCCCACATTGTTGCCTATTATAGCGGTAAAAAAGAACCCTTCGGCTATATAGGAATAGTATGAGCCATGATAGCAATCGGCCTTTTAGGGTTTATTGTATGGGCCCACCACATGTTCACAGTCGGGATAGACGTAGACACGCGTGCTTACTTCACATCCGCTACAATAATTATTGCCATTCCAACTGGTGTTAAGGTTTTCAGCTGATTAGCGACCCTCCATGGGGCCGATATTAAATGAGAAGCCCCTCTTCTCTGAGCCCTTGGATTCATTTTCCTTTTTACTGTAGGAGGACTGACCGGGATTATTCTCGCTAATTCATCCCTAGACATTGTACTCCACGACACATACTACGTAGTCGCTCACTTCCACTACGTCCTGTCAATGGGGGCCGTATTCGCCATTCTTGCAGGCTTCGTCCACTGATTCCCCCTGTTCACCGGATACACCCTTCACGAAACCTGAACAAAAGTACACTTTGGTGTAATGTTCGCAGGTGTAAACTTAACCTTTTTCCCCCAACACTTCCTCGGATTAGCCGGAATACCTCGACGGTATTCAGACTACCCCGACGCCTACACACTGTGAAACTCCATCTCCTCTATAGGCTCCCTAGTTTCCTTACTAGCAGTATCCCTATTTATGTATATTGTTTGAGAAGCATTCTCTGCTAAACGAGAAGTTCTGATAGTAGAACACACAGCAACCAACGTAGAATGACTTCACGGCTGCCCTCCTCCTTATCACACATTCGAAGAGCCCGCCTTTGTTAAAGTCCAACACAATTAATCCGAGAAAGGGAGGAATTGAACCCCCATAGACTGGTTTCAAGCCAGTCGCATAGCCACTCTGCCACTTTCTTTTATAAGACACTAGTAAAACGACCATTACACTGCCTTGTCAAGGCAGAATCGCGGGTTAAACCCCCGCGTGTCTTACAGAATAATGGCACATCCCCAACAACTAGGATTCCAAGATGCAACCTCCCCTCTAATAGAAGAGCTTCTCCATTTCCACGACCACGCCCTAATGATTGTATTCCTAATCAGTGCATTCGTACTTTATATTATTGTGGCCATGGTCACCACCAAAATTTATGACAAATACATTTTAGACTCCCAAGAGATCGAAATTATCTGAACCGTCCTCCCAGCAATTATTTTAATCATAATTGCCCTCCCTTCCCTGCGTATTCTCTACATCATGGACGAAGTCAATGACCCACACCTGACTGTGAAAGCTATGGGCCACCAATGATATTGAAGCTATGAATACACTGATTATGAAGAGCTTGGGTTTGACTCGTACATAATCCCGACGCAAGACCTTATGCCCGGCCAATTCCGGCTATTAGAAACGGACCACCGAATGGTTGTACCCGTCGAGTCACCAATTCGAGTTCTAGTCTCAGCCGAAGACGTACTACACTCCTGAGCCGTTCCTACACTAGGGGTTAAAATAGACGCAGTCCCCGGCCGCCTAAACCAAACAGCCTTTATTACCTCACGACCAGGAGTCTTCTACGGACAGTGCTCCGAGATTTGTGGGGCAAACCATAGCTTTATACCCATCGTAGTAGAAGCCGTCCTTCTAGAGGCCTTCGAAAACTGACTGTCTCTCTCCCTCCAAGACTTATCACTAAGAAGCTAAAAAGGGATTAAGCGCTAGCCTTTTAAGCTAGAGACTGGTGACCCCCAATCACCCTTAGTGAAATGCCCCAGCTTAACCCAAACCCCTGATTTGCGATCCTACTATTTACCTGGATAGTATTCCTTTACTTCCTCCCTACAAAAATCATAGGCCACACCTTCCCAAGCGAACAAACCGCCCAAACCCCCCACTTCCCGCAACCAGAAAACTGACCCTGGCCATGACTTTAAGCCTATTTGACCAGTTTTCATACCCCTGACACATAGGCGTGCCCCTAGTAGCCATCGCTCTCACCATCCCGTGAGTTCTCTTCCCAACCCCTTCTGCCCGGTGGCTAAACAACCGAATATTAACTTTCCAGGGCTGGTTCATTGCCCGGTTTACCTACCAAACCTTCATACCCTTAAATGTAGGAGGACACAAATGAGCCCTTCTCCTAGCCTCCCTCATAATCTTCCTTATCTCCCTGAACATGCTGGGCCTCCTCCCTTATACTTTCACACCAACCACACAATTGTCCCTTAATCTCGCCCTTGCAGTACCACTATGATTGGCGACCGTAGCTATTGGAATGCGAAACCAGCCAACAGCAGCTTTAGGTCACCTTCTCCCAGAAGGGACACCCACTGCCCTGATCCCAATTCTCGTCGTCATCGAAACAATCAGCTTGTTTATCCGACCCGTAGCGCTAGGAGTCCGACTCACGGCGAACTTAACAGCCGGCCATCTTCTAATCCAACTAGTCTCGACAGCCGTCATAGTCCTCCTGCCTATAATACCAACAGTAGCAGCACTCACGGCAATTCTGCTACTCATGCTGACTCTCCTAGAAGTTGCCGTGGCAATAATTCAGGCCTATGTATTTGTTCTTCTTCTCAGCCTGTACCTCCAAGAAAACGTCTAATGGCCCATCAAGCACACGCGTATCATATAGTAGACCCCAGCCCTTGACCTTTAACAGGTGCAGTTGCTGCCCTGTTAATAACCTCAGGCCTTGCAGTTTGATTCCACTTCCACACCACAACACTCATAACCCTAGGACTCATCCTTCTCCTTCTTACCATGCTCCAATGATGACGAGATATCGTTCGAGAGGGGACATACCAAGGACATCACACCCCTCCAGTCCAAAAAGGCCTTCGATACGGGATAATCCTGTTCATCACCTCAGAAGTATTTTTCTTCCTAGGATTCTTCTGAGCCTTCTACCACTCGAGCCTCGCACCCACCCCTGAATTAGGAGGCTGCTGACCCCCGACGGGTATCACCACCCTAGACCCATTCGAAGTGCCTCTTCTTAACACAGCCGTACTCCTTGCCTCAGGAGTTACAGTCACTTGAGCACATCACAGCATCATAGAAGGCAACCGAAGCGAGGCAATCCAATCTTTAGCTCTGACAATTCTTCTAGGCTTTTACTTCACCTTCCTGCAAGCAATAGAGTACTATGAAGCTCCTTTCACAATTGCTGACGGAGTCTATGGCTCTACATTCTTCGTAGCAACCGGCTTCCACGGCTTACACGTCATTATTGGCTCTACTTTCCTGGCCGTCTGCCTCCTACGTCAAGTCCAATATCACTTCACATGCGAGCATCACTTCGGATTTGAAGCAGCTGCCTGATATTGACACTTCGTAGACGTCGTCTGACTATTCCTATATATCTCTATCTACTGATGAGGATCATAATCTTTCTAGTACTAATGTCAGTATAAGTGACTTCCAATCTCTCGGTCTTGGTTAAAGCCCAAGGAAAGATAATGAACTTAATCATAACAATTATTGCGATTACCCTCACACTCTCTCTTATTTTAGCAACCGTCTCCTTCTGGCTCCCCCAAATGACACCAGACCACGAGAAGCTATCCCCCTATGAATGCGGATTTGACCCATTAGGCTCAGCCCGACTGCCCTTCTCCCTCCGGTTTTTCCTTGTGGCTATCCTGTTCCTCTTATTCGACCTGGAAATCGCCCTCCTTCTCCCCCTTCCTTGAGGAGATCAGCTCACATCCCCCACACTAACCTTCCTATGGGCCTCGGCCATCTTAGCCCTCTTAACCCTCGGCCTCGCTTACGAATGACTCCAGGGCGGACTAGAGTGAGCTGAGTAGGAAGTTAGTTTAATAAAAACATTTGATTTCGGCTCAAAAACTTGTGGTTAAACTCCATAGCTTCCTTATGGCACCAACCCACTTCACCTTTTCGGCAGCCTTCATTCTAGGCCTCGCAGGCCTAGCCTTTCACCGGACACACCTCCTCTCCGCGCTCCTCTGCCTAGAAGGAATGATGTTGTCACTATTCATTGCCATAGCCCTTTGAACGCTGCAGCTAGACGCTACAGCCTTTTCACCATCCCCAATACTTTTATTAGCATTTTCAGCTTGCGAAGCTAGCGCAGGCCTAGCCCTTCTAGTAGCGACAGCTCGCACCCACGGCACCGACCGTCTGCAAAGCCTAAACCTCTTACAATGCTAAAAATCCTCATCCCCACCCTAATGCTAATCCCAACAGTTTGAATCATTCGCCCTAAACACCTTTGACCCGTAGCCCTAGCGTACAGCCTAATTATTGCGTTAGCTAGCTTTTCCTGACTAAAAAATCCCTCAGAAACAGGGTGAACCTGCTTAGGCCACTACCTAGCAACCGACCCCCTCTCCACCCCCCTCCTAGTCCTTTCTTGCTGACTATTACCCCTCATGATTCTTGCCAGCCAAAACCACTTAGCCTCCGAGCCTATTGGCCGCCAACGAATGTATATTACCCTACTAACAACCCTACAAATCTTCTTGATTATAGCATTTGGGGCTACTGAGATCATTATATTTTATGTGATATTTGAAGCCACATTATTACCGACTCTCGTATTAATTACCCGATGAGGTAACCAGACAGAACGACTAAGCGCAGGATTTTATTTCCTATTCTACACCCTAGCAGCATCCCTCCCCCTCCTTATCGCCCTACTCCTCCTCCAAAACACTACGGGCACACTATCCCTATTAACCCTACAATACTCCGATCCCCTACAACTCACCTCTTACGCCGACAAAATCTGATGAGCTAGCTGCCTGCTAGCCTTCCTAGTTAAAATGCCACTTTACGGGGTCCACCTCTGACTCCCCAAAGCCCATGTCGAAGCCCCAGTTGCAGGGTCCATAGTCCTTGCCGCTGTCTTGCTGAAACTAGGGGGGTACGGCATGATGCGTATGTTAACTGTCCTCGAGCCCCTCACCAAGGAACTAAGCTACCCATTTATTATCCTCGCACTCTGAGGAGTAGTTATAACAGGCTCAATTTGCCTCCGCCAAACTGACCTCAAATCACTCATCGCCTACTCTTCAGTAAGCCACATAGGCCTCGTAATCGGAGGGATTCTGATCCAAACACCCTGAGGCTTCACAGGAGCGTTAATTCTCATAATTGCCCACGGCTTAACTTCATCCGCCCTCTTCTGCCTCGCAAACACTAACTACGAACGCACCCACAGCCGAACAATACTGTTAGCCCGAGGCCTACAAGTAGCTCTCCCACTAATGACAGCATGATGATTCATTGCCAGTCTCGCCAATTTAGCCCTCCCCCCACTCCCTAATCTCATGGGAGAACTAATAATCTTCACATCCCTCTTTAACTGATCATGATGAACCTTTATCCTCACAGGAGCAGGGGCACTAATTACAGCAGCCTACTCCCTCTACATGTTCCTAATAACCCAACGAGGGCCCCTCCCAGCCCACATCACAGCCCTAGAGCCCTCTCACTCACGAGAACACTTACTTTCTACCCTGCACTTTCTTCCCCTCCTTCTCCTGATTTTCAAGCCACACGTAGTCTGAGGTTGATCACACTGTGGGTATAGTTTCAATAAAAATGTTAGATTGTGATTCTAAAGACAGAGGTTAGAACCCCCTTACCCACCGAGAGAGGCTCGCAGCAACGAAGACTGCTAATCTTCGCTACCTTGGTTAGACCCCAGGGCTCACTCGAAAGCTCCTAAAGGATAACAGCTCATCCGTTGGTCTTAGGAACCAAAGACTCTTGGTGCAAATCCAAGTAGCAGCTATGCACTTAACACCCCTTACCATAACATCAAGCTTAATCCTTATCTTTGCACTACTGCTATACCCCGTCCTCACTACCCTCAGCCCCCACCCCCGAAAGGCCGACTGAGCCCTTACCCAAGTGAAGAACGCCGTCAAAATGGCCTTCTTCGTCAGCCTACTCCCGCTTTGCCTCTTCCTAAACGAGGGAGCAGAAACAATCATCACCAGCTGAAACTGAATAAACACCTTAACCTTCGACATTAATATTAGTTTCAAATTTGACTACTATTCCATTACATTTACCCCTATTGCTCTCTACGTCACCTGGGCTATTCTAGAATTCGCGTCATGATACATGCACTCCGACCCTTTCATAAACCGATTCTTCAAATATCTCCTTATTTTCCTTATTGCCATGATCATCCTAGTTACAGCAAACAATCTCTTCCAACTCTTCATCGGCTGAGAAGGCGTCGGGATTATATCCTTCCTCCTCATTGGCTGATGGTACGGGCGAGCAGATGCAAACACCGCCGCCCTCCAAGCCGTCCTATATAACCGAGTCGGAGACGTCGGACTACTCTTTGCCATAGCATGAATTGCAATAAACCTTAACTCTTGAGAAATACAACAAATTTTTGCAGCAGCTAAAGACATGGACATAACCCTACCCCTCCTTGGTCTCATTCTCGCCGCCACTGGGAAATCAGCCCAATTCGGCCTACATCCATGGCTTCCTTCTGCCATAGAAGGCCCTACACCGGTCTCTGCCCTACTACACTCCAGCACTATAGTAGTGGCCGGTATTTTTCTGCTCATTCGGATGAGCCCCCTTCTGCAAGACAATCAGCTAGCGCTGACAACCTGTCTATGCTTGGGAGCCCTAACCACGCTATTTACCGCCACCTGTGCACTTACACAAAATGACATCAAAAAAATCGTTGCTTTCTCTACATCCAGTCAACTAGGCCTAATAATAGTTGCCATTGGATTAAACCAACCTCAACTCGCCTTTATTCACATCTCCACTCACGCCTTTTTCAAAGCTCTACTGTTCCTATGCTCCGGCTCAATTATCCACAGCCTCGACGATGAACAAGACATCCGAAAAATAGGGGGAATGCATCACCTTACCCCCTTTACATCCTCCTGCCTTACAATTGGCAGCCTTGCCCTTACAGGGACACCTTTCTTAGCTGGCTTCTTCTCAAAAGACGCCATTATTGAGGCATTAAACACCTCACACCTTAACGCCTGAGCCCTTGTCCTAACCCTCTTAGCCACTTCCTTCACGGCCGTTTATAGCTTACGCGTAATTTTCTTTGTATCAATAGGCCACCCCCGATTTAAGTCCCTTTCTCCTATTAACGAAAACGACCCCGCCGTTATCAACCCAATAAAACGGCTAGTCGCAGGTAGCATCGTCGCCGGCTTCATTATCATCTCAAACACGCTTCCCCTGAAAACACCCGTCATATCTATACCCCCTCTACTTAAGCTAGCCGCCTTGATCGTTTCCATCCTAGGCCTGATCACAGCCCTTGAACTTGCTTCTTTAACAACCAAACAATTTAAACCCACTCCTCAACTAACCTATCACCATTTCTCCAATATGCTAGGATTCTTCCCGACAATTATCCATCGCTTCCTCCCCAAACTCAACCTCTTCTTAGGACAGACCATCGCCACCCAAATAATTGACCAAACTTGACTAGAGAAGACAGGCCCCAAAGCCGTAACATCCTTAAACACCCCCCTAATCTCTACCGTTAGCAACGCCCAACGAGGAATAATTAAAACCTACCTCATCACATTCCTCTTAACCCTGACCCTCGCAACCCTTGCACTTTTCCTTTAAACAGCACGAAGGGTGCCTCGGCTCAACCCGCGAGTTAACTCCAGTACCACAAATAGTGTCAAAAGAAGCACCCAAGCACCCACAACTAACAACCCCCCTCCTAACGAATACATCAGCGCAACCCCTCCTACGTCCCCTCGAACTTCAGAAAACTCATTAAACTCCTCGGCCGACATTCAAGAAAATTCATACCAACCCGAATAGAAGAGACAAGCAGCTAAAGATACCCCAAAAATATACATTAAAATATACGCAACAACAGTCTCATGGCCCCAAGTCTCAGGAAAAGGCTCGGCAGCAAGCGCCGCCGAATAAGCAAATACAACCAACATGCCCCCTAGATAAATTAAGAACAAAATCATAGATAAAAAAGAACCGCCCAACGCCGCTAAAAGCCCACACCCAAACCCCGATACTACCACCAGCCCTAGAGCAGCGAAGTAGGGGGAAGGATTAGAAGCTACCGCAACAAGACCCGACACTAAACCCACTGAAAACAGAATTATCATATAAGTCATAATTCCTGCCAGGACTTTAACCAGGACTAGTGACTCGAAAAACCACCGTTATTATTTAACTACAAGAACCCTAATGGCAAGCTTACGCAAAACCCACCCTCTACTAAAAATCGCCAACGATGCACTGGTCGACCTTCCAGCTCCTTCCAACATTTCAGCATGATGAAACTTCGGCTCCTTACTAGGCCTCTGCCTAGTATCCCAAATCGTGACAGGACTATTCCTGGCCATACATTACACCTCAGATATCGCAACAGCTTTCTCATCCGTCGCCCACATCTGCCGAGACGTAAACTACGGATGACTAATCCGCAACCTTCACGCCAACGGTGCATCCTTCTTCTTTGTCTGTATTTACTTCCACATTGGCCGAGGCCTATACTACGGCTCCTACCTTAACAAAGAAGCATGAAATATTGGTGTGGTTCTTTTATTATTAGTAATAGCAACTGCTTTCGTTGGTTACGTTTTACCCTGGGGCCAAATATCATTTTGAGGAGCAACCGTAATCACCAACCTCCTTTCTGCAGTTCCCTACGTCGGAAACACCCTCGTTCAGTGAATTTGAGGCGGCTTCTCAGTAGACAATGCAACGCTCACTCGCTTTTTTGCATTCCACTTCCTCCTCCCCTTCATCGTTGCAGCCGCAAGCTTAGTTCACCTGCTCTTCCTACATGAACAAGGTGCAAACAATCCCCTTGGCCTAAACTCAGATGCAGACAAAATCCCATTCCACCCTTACTTTTCCTATAAAGATCTACTGGGGTTCGCAATCCTTTTAATGGCACTCACCTGCCTAGCACTCTTTACCCCGAACCTTCTAGGGGATCCAGACAACTTCACTCCCGCCAATCCCCTCGTAACTCCCCCACATATTAAACCCGAGTGGTATTTCCTATTCGCCTACGCCATCCTCCGATCAATCCCTAACAAATTAGGGGGTGTTCTAGCGTTGCTTGCATCAATCCTCGTACTCCTAACTGTCCCACTAATCCACACCTCAAAACAACGAAGTCTAACATTCCGGCCCATAACTCAGTTCCTATTTTGAACACTAATCGCAAACGTTGCAATTCTAACTTGAATCGGAGGGATGCCCGTCGAACACCCCTATATTATCATCGGACAAGTCGCCTCTTTCGTCTATTTCCTCCTATTCTTAGTGCTAATACCATGTGCTGGTTGGCTAGAGAACAAGGTCCTCAAATGATCTTGCATTAGTAGCTCAGCCTCAGAGCGCCGGTCTTGTAAACCGGACGTCGGGGGTTAAAATCCCCCCTACTGCTCAAAGAAAGGGGATTTTAACCCCTGCCACTAACTCCCAAAGCTAGAATTCTAAGTTAAACTATTCCTTGGCTTAAAATAACGAATATAGTCCTGCTACAAAAGGGTACAATTTACCAAATATGGTACTCTTACATATATAGTATGTATAATAACCATAAACTTAGGCAGGGACAAAATACCCTAATAGATGACAAAAACTAAATGTCAAACTTTGTAAATCAATTCGACAATCTAAATACACTTGACTACCTTAGTGAAATCGAGTATAGACGATTAAGCACAAACTCAAACCTAAGTCCAATAAGACCACTCATACCTTGATCAACAGCTCTTTGGAAGTAAGATTAATTACCCAATAAGAACCCACCAAGACACTGACAAGTGAAGGATAACGGTTATTGAGGTCAGGGACAGATTAATGTGGGGGTCGTTATAATTGAACACTATCGGCATCTGGTTCCTATTTCAGGAACACAAAAAGGCTACTCCCCATACTTTTCTTGACGCTTGCATAAGTTAATGCCTTAAAACATCTCCGGAAGCAACCCCCATGCCGAGCGTTCTCTCCACAGGGGTCACTGGTATTTTTTTTCTCTTTATCCTTTCACCTGACACTTCACAGTGTAAGTTAGACAAATAAACAAGGTGGTATACTCGTTCAAGAATGTTTAATAGATTGATTATGATTGGAAGAAAGACCTAGAACTAAGTCATACATTAAACTCTTTCAAGGACATAAGACCCGTGTTCTATTCACCACGATCCCTACACAGCGCCCGGGGGTGTTAGCAATTCCACGGCCAAACCGACATATTCTGGGGGGGAAATCCCCCCCCCCCCCCTTTTCCCCAGGGAAGGCTAACACTTCTGCCAACCCCAGAAGAACAGAGTCTCTCCGACCATGCCGCTCGAACCTAAAATACACATTTCTACAATATTATAATATTACAATATTGCAAAT